TATCTAGTCAACATAATCAAAATATTCTATTCGTAGAAATAACAAAATAGATCCTTTGCTCTGATCTTTCAAACCACTCTATTCCTTTGTTTCTTATGATGTTTTTGAACAATGGAATTGAATCTATTTCTATTGATTGATTTCTAGGCTCTCAAGAAAGAATCAATTTATTTTCTGAATAATTATATGGATTGAAATATGGATTTAAACAGCTAAGACGTCCTGTAAATTATTTCTATACTAAACTAATAGAACCTTACTCTATAAAAAAAAGATAAAAAAAAAACTGTGATGAAATAAAAAACAAGGATTTGGGTATGCGTAAAAATAGAATCTAATCCGCTTTTCAAACAAAAAAGTCAAAGTAAATTTTTTTGTTTGAAGAATTTTTCTTTTTTTTTCTTTTTTTATAATATAAAAGAAAAATAGAAATTAAGTTATACGTTAAAGTTAATTGAATAATAGAAGAAGTTCCATTTGCTCAATGAATTACTCACCTCTAACCCTTTTTGTTTGTCTACTACTTTTTATGAATCTAAACAAAGGAGTTCCAATAGACCCGGAAAAGAAGAAATAGTAATCTTTGACGAACAAGAGAAAAATCATTATTATTTCGATACAAGACGACACAAGAAAGGGTAGAAAGTCCTTTTTCTTGTGTCGAATAGAAGATTAGTAAGACTTACAATCCCTCCTAGAAGTATCTGTTCCTTTCATTTATCCCGTCCTTACCTTGTATCCTCTTACATTGTTTTTGTATCCCTATTGTCTAGTGCTAGGAATGGGAGACAAGTAATGAATTCCATACATCCCGCAAAAACAGTATAAACAAAGCAAGCAAAGGGATTTACAGAATTTTTTGATCATACATATTTAATCGTATTGATCGACAAGAATTCCGCACTTTTTACCAACTTGATGATAAGGAATCTCTGGATCTAGAAATTCATTTCGTATAATTGAACCTTTTCAAACTGTTTCTTTTTAAGAACTAAAAAAATTTGTGCTAAAATAACAGACGCCAAGAAGAACAAAAGGCCTTGAGCGCGTAATGGATCTTGAAGCACTATTTCTGCATCTCCCTGACCAAACCCCCCTACATTAGGATTGCTTGTTAATGGTTGATCAAGCTTGATGGATTCGCCTTCTGAAACAAGAAGTTCTGGTCCTGGAGGTATAATATCAACCACTTGGTGTCCATCCGATGCATCAACTATGGTTATTTCATATCCTCCTTTTTCTTTACGTACTATTTTGCTTACTATACCCGCGGATGTAGCATTATAGACTGTATTGTTACTCTTGCTCCCATCAGGATAAATCTGACCCCTTCCCCTGTTCCCACCTACATATATGGGATATTTTAAGAAGTGAGCGTCTTTCTTCGTAGCAGGGTCGGGGGAAAGAATAGGAAAGACGATTTCACTATATTTCTGACCTGGAACAGGACCTATCACAAGAATATTTCCTTTATTGGGACGATAATTCTGAAAAGACAGATTTCCTATCTTTTCTTTCACCTCGGGAGAAATACGATCGGGGGGGGCTAATTCGAACCCCTCGGGTAAAATAAGAACAGCCCCCACATTCAAAGACCCTTTTTTACCATTAGCAAGAACTTGTTTCAGTTGCTTATCATAAGGAATTCGAACAACTGCTTCAAATACAGTATCAGGAAGTACAGCTTGCGGAACTTCAATATCCACAGGCTTATTAGCTAAATGGCAATTGGCACATACAATTCGCCCAGTTGCTTCTCGTGGATTTTCATAACCTTGCTGCGCAAAAATGGGATACGCATTTGAAATAGATGTTCGAGTTATTACATATATCATGATCGATACAGAAATAGATCGAGTGATCTGTTCCTTTACCCAGGAAAAAGTATTTCTATTTTGCATGATCCAATCGTTGATCCAGGAATTTCTACAATAAATTAGATAGGTAGCTAGTATAGTTCCCTATCCACAAATCTGCCATTGTACTGAAATAATTCTACTGAAATAGGACGAATACCTTGAAGAGGTAGAAGTATAAAGAAAGAAAAAGTCAAATGGAAAATGCTTTCTTTATATGCGAATCAAAATTTTGATTGATATCAGGAGATCAAATAAGTTCTTCATTCATTCATTGAATGATAAATGACTACAAGCGAAGGAGATATGCGATTTAAAAAGCGGAAGATACAATATTTCACAATTGTATCTAGAATAACTGGAAAAGTAGAAACAAGACCAGATATAATTTGGTCGTTATGAGCCAATCCAAAATCATTGTAGATTGAACCAATCATTAGTTCCCAACCATGTGTCGAGTGAAATCCGATCCATAAATCAGTAACTAAAAGAATCGAAAAAGCTTTTATTGTGTCACTTAAGTTATAGAAGAATTCCTGAACCCAAGAGTTAAAAATGACAAGTTCTTCATTACCCAAAATAAAATAACCACTTAGAATAGCGAAACAGATTATATTTGTCGAAAAATGCAAAATGATATGGAGATGATACTCATTGTGTGTTTTGACCAATTGTATCGTTTCCTTGTGTATTCCTATACGAAGCTTTTGTATATGCGTCTCTGGGTATTCTTTTATCATTTCGTCCAACAAGAAAAGTTCTTCTAATTCTAGGAATTTTTCTAGAACATTTTTCTCTTGAATATCATTCAAAAAAGTTTCGGATTGTCTAGTATTCCACCAATTAATAACCCAAGGTTCCAGACTTTTTTGAAAGGAGAGAGAGACCGACCAGGGCAAAAATACTATAGATGCAAGATATGGGAGGGAAGTCAATGCTTTCTTTTTTTTCATTTTTTATTTGTGCATTGTTAATGAACTGCTTCATTTATCAACTCTATTTGATCTGATGTTTCTCTAAAGCACAAGTTCTATAACAAGGTATCGAACCTATGGATCTATTCCCATTTTTGTATATTTGTTAAAATAATTTAGTCCTTAGATCTAGAAGGAATATAGAAATAGAATAAGCGCCCCTTTTCGGATGAAAAAAAAAAACTAGAAATATATATCAAAAATATATATATGAAAGTAAATAGATAAAGGAAATAAGATTTCCGGATATCTCAATCGGACAAATTCGAAAGAATTTCATCTGCATTTGTTCCTTTCGATAAATACTCCAAAAATCTACTTGAAGTAACGAATCGGATTTCAAGACAAAAAACCCTCCCGGATTAATTCCATTAATTATTTCGAAATGTTGCACCGTCTAAGCACAGTACAGGAATACGATAACGATATCAGTTCAAAATCTGAGGCCTAACCTAAAAGGATGAATTCTGTATTACGAAAAAAATATTCGGATATTTGATGAATTCATACTTAGTTCGGTTCATTTCAAAATACTTCAATTGGTACGCGCAAGAAATAGGCCAATTCGGCAGCTTTTTTCTCAATTTCTCGCGGAGTCAAATTCTCATCAGTACGCGTCAAGGGAATGGTTCCTTGGCCTCTGATTTCCATATAAAGAATACGACGAGGAAAAAGACCCTCTTTAACCTCCATTCTGATTGATTGGATATCTTTCATAAAGAAGCGAAGGAAGATGCGACGATTTATTCCAGGGAATCCCCAACGAAAAATACACATTATTCCTTCTTTTCTATCGAATCGGTCATAACCACTACCTACATTCCATGAAATTGTGCACCACAAATAGGAACTAATGAATAGACCCGCGATCCCATAGAAAGACATCACGATCCCTTGTGGAAAAAAAATGATTTGCTGAGATGGAAATCCGGGTATCAGATTCCTACTAAGATAACTGGAAGTTCCAACCAATAAGAATCCTAGTGAACCTAAAAAAAGGATACAGGCCCAGAAAAAATTACTTGCTTTTCGAGACCCTCGTATAAGCTCTATCCATATATGTTCTGATCGCCAGTTCATACTATACTAGATCCAGTTGCATTCGATTGGAATTGAGAAAAAAATTTGACTTTTCTTGATGCCGAAGTAACTTTCATCAACTAGCACTAGTCTGATATGAACCATTAGGAGTAATTGGTTAGATACATTGACTTTCTATTATAAAAATATTCGCCGATCATTTTTAACCAGATATACCCGCATATCCATGCATTTATGCAGATATCATGTATCCGCATGCCTTTCATTTGTATTCGTAAAAAGCCACATATTGTACCATATTACACTAAAAAAATATCTGTATTATGATTCAGTGTTGAAATAAATTAATGAAATTTGGTCCCATCCGATATGATATCGTATCTAGACAATCTTATTTTTTTGGACATGAAGAAATAAAGAAGCCATTGCAATCGCCGGAAATACTAGGCCCACTAAAGGGACAAAAATAGAGGGTAAGTTAAGATCTGTCATAGAATGGGTACCTCGATTTAATATTTGTACCTATTATAAAGATATCTTATGATAAGTATAAACTATTATAAATAATATTTAAGTAATTAATAAGTGCAAGGAATGAGAACTAAATGAAGTGTACCTATTCATCTTTCTACACGAATATGTATGATAATGCGATTTAAGTTTAAGAAATTTTATATTATCCCATCCTTTTTTTCTTTTATTCTTTCTATCTTTCGAAAAAAAAAGTTTTTTATTAATTTATTAAAATTAAAGAGTTTATTATAAGTTCGCGACTATAACTAAACTAATTCAATCCAACAAACAGGGATTTCTAGTAAAAAATGGGAGTTCTTGTTAAACATAGAAATCGCTTCTATTCTACTTCTATTCTATATATTATATTCTATATTTTCATTTTATTTCGATATTTTTTTTTTTGCATTTTTTTTTTCAAAGGAAAGAAACCGTGGAGCTGAAATAACTCACTCAGAACACCTTTTAAAAGATTACGTGGTACGATTGGATCGAATAAGCCCTTATGGAATGAATACTCAGCCGCTTGTGCACCGTCGGGTACTGTTTTATTTAATGTTTGTTCAATTACTCTTTTACCCGCAAAAGCAATGTAGGCATTGGGTTCAGCAATAAT